TAGTATAATTTAAAAATTTAAAGAATTTTATTATATTATGTTATAATAATTTATTATTTTATTTTTTTTTTTAATAAAAGGTTAAAAATAAGGTACTAAATTTTTTGAAAAACGCAAAAAATTGATGTTTTGAACTCGAAAACCAAACAAAGGTCAAAATGAAAAAAATGAAAAATCCGTTTTTTTTTTTATTAAAAGTTTAATATGTATATGGATATATTTTTAATATAAATATAATGACTTAATATATAAAAAATATTTTATTATATAATATATTATATTAATATATACATATATATACATATAATATATTATTTATATGTTGTATATTCAACAATAAAAGTGAAAGAAGGTTCTTTGTTTATTAAAGATCTAAATATATACCCAACATCGTATTTGACAAATAAGCGTTAAATAACGAAAGAAAAAACATATTACTATATAAATATTAAATAGTTAAGTTATAAATATATCCGATATTAGTTATATTAATATATTAACTTATATTAATATATATGTAGACATATCCCAATATACATTATATAAATATATTATATATAATAATTAAATTGTTATATATTAATAATAATTATATATAATAATATAATAATAATATATATATATATATAATAAAATTAATTATAATTATATAAATATTAAATATTAAATATAAAATCAATAATTATTAATATTATATTAATATATAATTATTATATATATATATTAGTGAAAAAAAAAAAAAAAAAAAGGATTAATTAGTATAAATAATACTAATTAATCATAATTAAGGTAATAGATTTATCTATATTGGAAAATAAATAATAATTTTATTAAGTTTTTTATTTAAAAATTCAAATTATATGAGTAGATAATTAATGATATTTTATTTTTTTAATAATATTATAAAAGTTTATTTTTTTTATATTTATATTAAAAATTTTAAAGGTTTAATTTTTATACTATTTAATTATAAAATATAGAATATTTTAAAGTTTTTCATGTAAAATGTTGTAAATAAACTTTTATATAAGATAAAAATAAATTTAAAAAGTTAAAAATTAGGAGCATTTAATTTTTTAAAAATTGTGATTATTCTTGCAAAAGTAAGATAAAAATAAATTTAAAAAGTTAAAAATTAGGAGCATTTAATTTTTTAAAAATTGTGATTATTCTTGCAAAAGTTTAAATTAAATTTTAATTTGGGGATTAAAATTTTTCCGGGAGGAACCTAAATTTTTTTAGTAGTATGAGTAACAAATAAAGTTAAAATTTAGATTAAACAGTTAAAGTTAAGGAACTTTAAAAAATTAAAAATATAATATTTTAAATTTATTTTAAGGTTTAAAATTTATTTTAAGGTTTAAAATTTATTTTAAGGTTTAAAATTTATTTTAAGGTTTTAAATTTATTTTAAGGTTTAAATATTTGTATAGAGGGGAGGATTAAGTTATAATTAGATTTAAAATTTATTATAAAATATTTTTAATTTATTAATTAGGGTTTAAATATTGTTTTTAAATATATTCATAATCTTGATTTTAAATTGCAAATTTAAAGGTGAATAGAATTTATTCTAAGGCTGTTCTTAAAAATATTATGATATTAAATATAATAATAGAATAATTAATTATTAAATATAATTTTAATAAAATTTTATAAATTTTATATTTATATTAAAAGTTTTATTTTGGCTTAATAATTTTTTATTTATACTTATATTATAAGGAATTTTATTTTTAAATAGAGAGAAAATTTTAGTTAATAATTTTAAGTTAATATTTTTTAATGAATAATTTAGTGATATAAAAGAGTTTTAATAAAATTTGTGCCAGCAATTGCGGTTAAACAAATAAAACAAAAAAATAGTATTTGAATATAATAAATTATAATTTTTATTAATTTTAAATTAATTTTATTAAGTGAAATTTTATTATTAAGTAAGTTTAAATTTTTTTATAATGATTTTATAAAATTTTAATTAAAGACTAGGATTAGATACCCTATTATTTTATTTTGTAAATTTAAAATTTAAAGAATTAATAGATTAAGATCTTTAAAATTAAAAAATTTGGCGGTATTTTATTCAGTTCAGAGGAATCTGTAGTATAATTGATATCCCACGATTTACTTTACTTTTAATAATATTTGTATATCGTCGTTTTAATTGAATATTTTATTAGAATATTAATATTCTATTAATTTTAAAAAAAAATTATTTCAGATCAAGGTGCAGTTTTTAAAAGTAACTATGGATTACAATTTTTAATTTAGAAATTAGATTAAATGTTTAAATATATTTATAAAAGAGGATTTGGTTGTAAGATTAATAAATTCATAATCTGATAAGTTGCTCTAAAATGTGCACATATTGCCCGTCATTTTCATTTAAATTGGAACAAGTCGTAACATAGTAGATGTACTGGAAAGTGTATCTAGCTTGAATCTAATTAAAGCTTTAAAGAAGTTTTTTATTTACATTAAAAGGATTTATTGATTTTCAATATAATTAGATTTAATTAATTAATTTATTTATATTATACATTTTAGAATAAACTTTATTTTTAGTATAAAAAATTAAAAAATATTAATTTTTATAGTTAATTAGTAATGAAAATGAAAATTTAAAATATTTAAATTTTTAAAAGAAAAATTTATTGTTTGTACCTTGTGTATCAGGGTTGATTTAATTAAAATTAATTATTTTAATTTTCTCGAATTAATAAGATCTAAAAGTTTATTTTTTAATTGTTTTATAAATTTTAAATATAAATTTTTAGTAATGAAATGTTTTTCGTTTATTAATATATCTAGTTTTTTAAGAAATAAATTTAATTTAAAAGTTAAAATTTTATAAATTTATTATTAATTTATATATTTTAATATTAAAAAATTTAGGGGATAAGCTTTAAATTTAATTTTTAAAAATATTTTTATTTAAATATTTTAGTTTTACTAATATTGTAAATCTTTGTATAATATAAAAGTTATAATATTATAATTCTTAATTTGATTTGATTTTAATTGTTTTATTAAAATAAAATATAAAATTTATTATTTTTTGTGTTTATGATTAAATTAGTAAATAAATATGTATATTATAAATATTTTTGAAAGGTAATATTAAGGAATTCGGCAAATTTATTTTTCGCCTGTTTATTAAAAACATGTCTTTTTGAATATAATATAAAGTCTAGTCTGCTCAATGAATATAAAAATTTAAATAGCTGCAGTATTTTGACTGTACAAAGGTAGCATAATAAATAGTTTTTTAATTGAAAGCTGGAATGAAGGATTGGACGAGAAAATTACTGTCTCATTATTATTAATTATTGAATTTAACTTTTTAGTTAAAAGGCTAAAATTCATTTAAAAGACGAGAAGACCCTATAGAGTTTAATAGTTTATATTTTTTAATTTGTTTAGAATTATTAATATTTAAATTTATATAAATTATTTGGTTGGGGTGATTAGAAAATTTATAAAACTTTTCTATTTTATTAATTATTTATTTATAAAATTTATTTTCTAAAATTTAAATTTAAAATAAATTACCTTAGGGATAACAGCGTAATAAATTTTTAAAGTTCTTATTTAAAAATTTGTTTGCGACCTCGATGTTGGATTAAAATTAATTATTGGTGCAGTAGCTAATAAATTGAGTCTGTTCGACTTTTAAAATTTTACATGATCTGAGTTTAAACCGGTGTAAGCCAGGTTGGTTTCTATCTTTAAAATAAGAAAATTTTTTAGTACGAGAGGACCAAAAATTTAATATTATATTTAATTTTTGAATAAAATTAAAGTTACTTTGGCAGATTAGTGCAATTGATTTAGAATCATTTTATGTAAATTTTACAGGTAATATATTTTTATAAGTGATTTTTTTCTTATTATTTTAAATTTGTTATTAATAATTGTTGGTGTTTTAGTAGGAGTAGCTTTTTTGACTCTTTTAGAACGAAAAGTTTTAGGTTATATTCAAATTCGTAAAGGCCCTAATAAAGTTGGTATAATAGGTATTCTCCAACCTTTTAGAGATGCTATTAAGCTTTTTTCAAAAGAACAAACTAAACCTATTTTATCAAATTATTTAATTTATTATATTTCACCTGTTTTAAGTTTATTTTTAGCTTTATCTATATGATTATGTTTTCCATATTATTCATATTTTTTGAATTTTCATTTTGGTGTTTTATTTTTTCTTTGTTGTTCAAGATTAGGTGTTTATATAATTATAATTTCTGGATGATCATCTAATTCAAATTATTCAATATTAGGTGGTATGCGGGCTGTTGCTCAAACTATTTCTTATGAGGTAAGATTTTTTTTAATTCTTATATCATTTTTAATTTTAATTTCTGGTTTTAGATTGTATGAATTATTTTTGTATCAGCAAATATCTTGATTTATTTTTTTGGGGTTTCCTTTAGGATTAATCTGATTTGTTTCTAGATTAGCTGAAACAAATCGTACTCCGTTTGATTTTGCTGAAGGAGAATCTGAGTTAGTTTCAGGATTTAATGTAGAGTATAGAAGAGGAGGTTTTGCATTAATTTTTTTAGCTGAATATGCTAATATTTTATTTATAAGATTTATATTTGTATTATTTTTTATAGGAGCTAGATTAAGAAGTTTTATAATGTTTATCTATGTAGTTTTTATTTCTTTTTTATTTATTTGAGTTCGTGGTACTTTACCACGTTTTCGTTATGATAAATTAATATATTTAGCTTGAAAGAGTTTTTTATCTTTATCTTTATTTTATTTGTTTTATTTTTTTGGATTAAAATTATTTTTATTTATTTTTATCATTTAGTTAATAAAATTTAGTAAATTAAGTTAATAAGAATTAAATTATCTTTTTTTATATTTTCAAAATATATACTTATATCAAGTTCATTAACTAATTAATTAATAATTTAATATTTAAAGATAATTTTATCTCATATTCATGATCTTAAAAATAGAAGTGGAAATTTTAAAAAATATAGAATAGTTAAAGTTTGCCCTAAAATAATATAGGGACTTTCAACTGGACAAGCACCAATTCAAGTTAATAAAAATACTATAATAAAAAATATTCATGTTAAAATTTTATTTAACGGATAAAATTTATTATTTTGAATTTTTTTTTTTAAGAAAGGTAATGAAAATAAAATTAAAATAGAAAAAAATAAAGCAAGAACTCCCCCTAATTTATTAGGAATTGATCGTAAAATTGCATAAGCAAATAAAAAATATCATTCTGGTTTAATATGAGGAGGAGTTACTAAAGGATTAGCTGGGGTAAAATTATCAGGATCTCCTAATAAATTGGGATCAATTAATGTTAATGTTATTAAACCTATAATTGCTAATAAAAATCCTACTAAATCCTTAAAAGAAAAATAAGGATGAAAAGTAATTTTGTATAGATCTCTTTTAGTTCCTAATGGATTATTAGATCCAGTTTGATGAAGAAAAACTAAATGAATTATTACTATGGCTAAAATAATAAATGGTAAAATAAAATGAAATGCAAAGAATCGATTTAAAGTTGCATTATCAATAGCGAATCCCCCTCAAATTCATTGAACAATATAATTTCCTAAGTAAGGAATTGCTGAAATTAAATTTGTAATTACTGTTGCCCCTCAAAATGATATTTGTCCTCATGGGAGAACATAACCTAGAAAAGCAGTTGCTATTACTAGAAGAACTAGAATTACTCCAATATTTCATGTTTCTTTTAAAAAATAAGATCTATAAAATATTCCTCGTCCAATATGTATATATAAACAAATAAAAAATAATGATGCTGTATTAGCATGTATAGTTCGAATTAATCATCCATAATTTACATCTCGTATAATATGAACAACACTATTAAAAGCATCATTAATATTAGGACAATAATGTATTGTTAAAAATAATCCAGTTAAAATTTGGATAAATAAGCATAATCCTAAAAGAGATCCAAAATTTCAAAAAATTGAGATATTTCTAGGGGTTGGTAAATCAATTAAAGTTATATTAACTAATTTAAAAAGTACATTTTTTTTTAATATTTTCATTATAAATTTTGTCGTAAAGGTCCAAAGTTGTTTCTAGAAATATTAGTAATAGCAACTAAAGCGATAAATAAATAAATAATTAATATTATTAAAATATATTTAGAATTATTAATAAAATATTTATTTGGCGAATATTCATATATAGAAAAATTATTAAATTCAATTGAGTCTAAATTTTTTACAAAAAAAAAATTAAAGTTAAATTTTATAATTATAATTATAGAAAATATAGTAATTATTAAAAATGCAATTATAAATAAATATTTTGAGAAAATGAATTTTTCATTAGAAGCAATTCTTGTTATGTATATAAATAAAATTAGTATTCCTCCTACTATTACTAAAAATAGTAAATAGGATATTCAAAAATTAAATGAAATTAATCCTGTAATTATAGCAATTAAAATTGTTTGAATTAATAAATTTAATCCTATGGAAAGTGGGTGGGTTAAAAATAATGGTCTTAAGGATAAGAATATAATTAAAAATATAAGTATTATTGTCATTTGTTAACTCAAAGAGTAGTTTAATTAAAATATTAATTTTGGAGATTAAAGATATTTAGGTTTAAATTTCTTTGAAGTTTTAAAAGTTTTTACATATTTCTGATTTACAAGATCAGTGTTTTATAAATTTAAACTATTAAAACTGATTGAAAATTTATTTTTTTTTATATGTTTGATTAGTTTAATTGTTTTAACATTAAAGTCTAAGCATTTATTATTAATATTAATAAGATTAGAATTTTTAGTAATTTATATTTATTTTGGGTTGTTTATTATAATAATTAATATAAATTATGAATATTATTTTGTAATATTATTTTTAACTTTAAGAGTTTGTGAAGGAACTTTAGGATTATCAATTTTAGTTTCTTTAATTCGTTCTCATGGAAATGATTATTTTCAATCTTTTAATATTTTATGATAAAATTTTTATTTTTTATAATTTTTTTGATTCCTTTAAGTTTTAAAAAGAAAATAGAATGAATAATTTCTATTTTATTTTTTACTTTATTTTTTATATTTTTGTTAACTTTTTCTTTTAGAAAAAATTTTTTTTATATTTCAATATATTTAGGGTGTGATTATATTTCTTATTTTTTTATTTTATTAACATTGTGAATTTTAGGTTTAATAATTTTAGCTAGAGAAAAAATTATTACTTTAAAATTTTATAGAAATATATTTATTTTGATACTAATAATTTTAATAATTAGTTTATATTTAGTTTTTAGTTCAATAAATTTATTTATTTTTTATATTTTTTTTGAAATTAGAGTAATTCCAACTTTAATTTTAATTTTAGGTTGAGGGTATCAGCCTGAACGTATTCAAGCTGGAATTTATATATTTTTTTATATATTATTAACTTCTTTACCAATAATAGTTTCAATTTTTTATTTATATAATAAATATAATTCTTTAGAATTTTTTAAATTTTTATATTTAAATTCTTATTTATTATTTTTTTGTTTAACTATAATTTTTATAGTAAAAATTCCTATATATTTTGTTCATTTATGGCTACCTAAGGCTCATGTTGAAGCTCCAGTTTCTGGTTCTATAATTTTAGCTGGTATTATATTAAAACTTGGGGGATATGGATTAATCCGTTTAATAAAAATTTTTATTTTTATTATTAATGATTTAAGAATTATTTTTATTTCTTTTAGATTAATTGGAAGATTAATTGTTTCTTTAATATGTTTAGTTCAAAGAGATTTAAAAGCTTTAATTGCTTATTCTTCTGTTTCTCATATAGGTTTAGTCTTGGTAGGAATTTTTACATTTAGATTATGAGGAGTAACAGGTGCTTTTATTATAATATTAGCTCATGGTCTTTGCTCTTCAGGTCTTTTTTGTTTATCAAATATAACATATGAACGACTTGGTAGACGAAGATTATTTTTAAGAAAAGGTTTAATTAATTATATACCAAATATAAGATTTTGATGATTTTTATTTTGTTCTTCTAATATGGCTGCTCCTCCTTCTTTAAATTTATTAGGAGAAATTATAATTATTAATAGATTAATTTGGTGAAATTTAAATTTAGTTATTATTATTATATTAGTTTCTTTTTTTAGAGCTTCTTATAGTTTATATTTATATTCTTTTAGACAACATGGAAAGTCAAGAAATTTAATTTATTATTTTTATTCTGGGTATATTCGTGAATATTTAATTTTATTACTTCATTGAGTACCATTAAATTTATTAGTTTTTATAGGAGATATAATAGTTTAAATTATTATAAAAATTTAAATAGTTTAAGAAAAATATTGATTTGTGGAGTCAAAGTTATAATTTTTTATTTTAAATAATTTTATGATGAGGTTATATTTTTATTTTTATATTAGTTACTTTTAGAATAAGAAGTTTTTTTTATTTGAATGATTTTTGTCTAATAATTGAGTATGAAGTGTTTAATTTAAATTCTTCAACTGTTTGTATATCAATTTTATTAGATTGAATATCTTTGTTATTTATAAGTTTTGTTTTGTTGATTTCTTCTATAGTTATTTATTATAGTTATGAATATATACATGGAGACTTAAATTTAAATCGTTTTATTGTTTTAGTAGTTATATTTGTAATTTCAATAATGTTTTTAATTATTAGACCTAATTTAATTAGAATTTTGTTAGGTTGAGATGGGTTAGGATTAATTTCTTATTGTTTAGTTATTTATTATCAAAATGTTAAATCTTTTAATGCAGGTATATTAACTGCATTATCTAATCGAATTGGGGATGTAGCTTTATTAATAAGAATTGCTTGAATAATAAATTATGGGAGTTGAAATTTTATTTATTATTTAGATTTTAAATTAAATGATTATTCTATAAATTTTATTATAATATTTGTAATTTTAGCAGGAATAACTAAAAGAGCTCAAATTCCTTTTTCTTCTTGACTTCCAGCAGCTATGGCTGCTCCAACTCCTGTGTCTTCTTTAGTTCATTCATCAACTTTAGTTACAGCTGGAGTTTATTTATTAATTCGATTTAATTATTCAATAAATTATTATATATTAATATTTTTATTATTTATTTCTTTATTAACAATATTTATAGCAGGTTTAGGAGCTAATTTTGAGTATGATTTAAAAAAGATTGTTGCTTTATCAACTTTAAGACAATTGGGATTAATAATTAGAGTTTTAGCATTAGGAGATTATATTTTAGCTTATTATCATTTATTAATACATGCTTTATTTAAAGCATTATTATTTATATGTATAGGAATAATTATTCATAATTTAGGAGGGTGTCAGGATATTCGTTTTATAGGAGGATTAAGAACTCAAATACCTTTAACTTGTTTATTTTTAAATATTTCTAATCTTTCATTATGTGGGTTACCTTTTTTAACTGGATTTTATTCTAAGGATTTAATTTTAGAATTTATATCAATAACTTATTTAAATATATTTGTATATTTTGTTTTTTATTTTTCGATTGGGTTAACTGTTAGATATTCATATCGTTTAACTAAGTTTGTTTTAATAAGAAAAAATAATTTAATAGTTTATATAAATATTATAGAAGGAAAAATTATATTAAAAGGAATAATAGGTTTAATTTTTTTTGTTATTTTTGGAGGAAGAATAATAAATTGAATAATATTTGATTCATTATATTTTATTTGTATCCCTTTAGTTATAAAATTTATAGTTATAATTTATATTTTGTTAGGAATATTAATAGGAAATTTTTTATCAAATTTTTTTAATTATTTTTATATTTTTATAAATAAAAATTTATATTTTTATATATTTGTTTCTGGGATATGAAATTTACCTGTAATTTCAACTTTAGGTTTGAATTTTTATTTTTTAAATTTAGGATTGAATTTTAAAAAAATTGTTGATCAAGGTTGATTTGAATATGTAGGAAGACAAAATATTTATAAAAATTACAAGTACTTATCTTTAAGATTTCAATCTTTTTTAATTAGAAATATTAAAATTTATATATTTATATTTTTAGTTTGAATTATTTATATTCAAATAATTTAATATTTTAATAGCTTATATTTAGAGCATGATATTGAAGATATCAAGGAAGTTTAAAACTTTAAAATATTTATAATAAATAATATAATTTTACAATGAAAATGTAAGGTTTTCTTTAAACTATATAAATATTAGTATACTAAGAAATATTAACAGAATTACACTGCTAAAGAAAAAAGTTAGAAGCTTTATCTTAAATATTATATTTCTTTAATTGGAGTTAAATCTCAATTTTATTATTAACAGTAATATACCTCTTTTTGGTTTCAATTAAATAAGGATGAAAAATCATCATAGGGCTAGGTCGAAACTAGATTCAAAATTTGATTCTTATTTAAGATAAATTTTACAATATTTTTTAAATGCAAATTAAATATTTTTAATTTAAATTATTATCCTAATTTATTTAGCTCAGGAAAGAGCTCCTTGATTTCATTCATGAATAAGACCTAAAATTAGAATTAATAGAAAAAATATAATTATAATTCTAAAATTGATTAATCTAGAAATTTTTAAAAGAATAATTATAGGAATAATTAAAGAAATTTCAATATCAAAAATTAAAAAAATTATAGCAATTAAAAAAAATTGTAAAGAAAATGGTCTTCGAGGAAAAGATTTAGGGTCAAATCCACATTCAAATGGAGATGATTTTTCACGATCAATTAAAGATTTTTTAGCAAAAATATTAACAACAATAATTAGAATTAAAGTGATAATAAGAATAAAAGATATAATTAATATTAATATTAGAATTATTTATACTTTTATAAAGATCTTTTAATTGGAAGTTAAAAATATTATTTTATACTATATAAATAAATGATTATCTTCCTCATCAATAAATTGATAAATATAAGAATAATCATACTACATCAACAAAATGTCAGTATCAAGCTGCAGCTTCAAATCCAAAATGATTAATTTTAGAGAAATGAATATTAATTAATCGAAAAAAACAAGTTGCTAAAAAGATAGTTCCAATTAAAACATGTAAACCATGGAATCCTGTTGCTATAAAGAATGTTGAACCATAAACTGAATCTGCTATTGTAAATCTTGAGTTTAAATATTCATAGGCTTGAAGTATAGAAAAATAGATTCCTAGAATAATTGTTAATCCTAGTCTAATAGTTGCTTGTTTAAAATTATTTTCTATTAAACTATGATGGGATCATGTGATTGTAATTCCAGATCTAATTAAAATTAGAGTATTTAGTAAAGGAATTTGAGTTGGGTTAAAAGTTTCAATATTTATTGGAGGTCAGTTTATTCCTAATTCAATAGATGGAGTTAATCTTCTATGAAAGAATCTTCAGAAAAATCTAAGAAAAAAGAAAACTTCTGAAGTAATAAATAAAATTATTCCTCATCGTAAACCTTTAGATACAAAAGATGAATGAAGACCTAAAAATGATCTTTCTCGTGTAATATCTCGTCATCATTGGTATATAATTATTAAAGTTGTGATTATTCTTAATAATAAAAGTCTATTATCATATATATGAAATCATTTTGTTATTCCTATTAAAAGAGAAAATGATCTAAATGCTCCTAATAATGGTCAAGGGCTTACATCAACAAGATGAAAGGAGTGATTATTTTTCATTAGTTTACTTCTCTAGAGTATAATGTTCTTAAAATTGAAAATACATAAGCTTGAATTATAGCAACTGCAGATTCTAATACAAAAAGTATTAATTGAGAAATAATTAAAATTCTAAGAATTATATAGGAAATTTTATTTCCTGAATTTCCTAAAAGAGTTAAGAGTAAATGACCAGCTATAATATTAGCAGTTAATCGAATAGCTAAAGTTAAAGGTCGAATAATATTTCTAATAGTTTCAATACATACTATAAAAGGCATTAAAGCTGGAGGTGTTCCTTGAGGAACTAAATGAGCAAATATATGTATATAATTATTAATTCAACCAAATAGTATGAATCTTAATCATATAGGTAAAGCTAAAGATAAATTTAATGTTATGTGTCTTGTTGATGAAAAAATATATGGGAATAAACTAGTTAAATTATTAATTAAAATAATTGAAAATAAAGAAATAAAAATTAAAGTTGATCCTTTATTATTTTTTAAATTTAAAAGAATCTTAAATTCTTTATTCAAAGAAATTAAAATTTTATTTCATAAAATTGTAAGACGAGAGGGAATAAATCAAAAAATTGTTGGTAGAATTAATATTCTTAAAATTGCTCTTAATCAATTTAAAGATAAATTTAAACTTGAGGAAGGATCAAATGAAGAAAAAAGGTTTCTTATCATTTTCAAGAGAATTTGTTTTTAAAAAAATTTGTTTTGTTTTTATTAGTAGAAGAAGAAGATCTATTAAAATAAAAATAATTTAATGAATTAAAAATTAGAAATGTTATAATAAAATATATAAAGAGATTTAGTCAACTTAATGGTGCTATTTGTGGAATAAAAAATTATTTTTAAAAATAATTTTAGTATGACAAACTAATGTTATAAATTTAACTAAATTTTTCATTAGAAATAGATGTTAAACTATTATTATGTGGTTTAAGAGACCAGTACTTACTTTCAGTCATCTAATGAAAAATTTTAAATTTTATTTTTTAGTCATTTAATAAAATGATTAGGGGAAATTCTTTCAATAACAATTGGTATAAATCTATGATTTGTCCCACAAATTTCAGAACATTGACCAAAAAATAAACCTGAACGATTCAAGAAAAAAACGATTTGATTTAGTCGTCCTGGAGTGGCATCAACTTTCAAACCTATAGATGGAATTGTTCATGAATGAATAACATCAGTTGATGTAACAATCATACGAATTTGAGAAAAATAAGGTAAAATTAATCGATTATCAACATCTAATAAACGAAAATTAAAATTATTTATTGAATTTTCATCATTTAAAAGATAAGAATCAAATTCTAAATTTGTAAAATCTGAATATTCATAGGATCAAAATCATTGATGACCAATAGATTTAATAGATAAATTAGGCTTTAATGTTTCTTCAAGTATATAAAGAATTTTTAATGAAGGAAGAGCAATTAATAGAAGAGTTAAAGCTGGAGTAATTGTTCAAATTAATTCAATTTGTTGATTTTCAAGTAAAAATCGATTAGTTTTTATATTAAAAGCAATAGAAATTATTATATAAGCAACAATAATTGTAATAATAATAAGAATTATCATAGTATTATTATGAAAAAATGAGAGTTGTTCTATTAATGGTGTTGCTCTATTTTGACAATTTATATCTAATCATGTTATCATTTATTTTCTAATAAAAATAAAATTTTATATATGAATCTTAAATTCATTGCACTAATCTGCCATATTAGATAAATTTTAATTAAAGGAAGTTCAGGGTATCTATGTTCTATAGGTGGAGTTTTTTGTAATCATTCAATTGATGATGGTAATTGAATTGAATAAATTGATTTATTTAAAGATACAAATCTTTCTCAAATAATATAAATAAAGAAAATAACTCTAATAGTAGTAATTAAGGATCCAATAGAAGATACAACATTTCATGATATAAATAAATCTGGATAATCAGAATATCGTCGAGGTATACCTCTTAATCCTAAAAAATGTTGAGGAAAAAATGTTAAATTTACACCAATAAATATAGAAAAAAATTGAATTTTTAAATGTGTTTGATTTATATTAACTCCTGTTACTAAAGGGAATCAATGAATTAAACCTCTTATAATAGCAAATACTGCACCTATTGATAAAACATAATGAAAATGAGCTACAACATAGTATGTATCATGAAGAATAATATCAATTGATGAGTTAGCTAAAATTACTCCTGTTAATCCACCAACTGTAAATAAAAAAATAAATCCAGTTGCTCAAAGTATTTGAGGAGTTCAATCAATTTTAGATCCATGAATAGTTGCTAGTCAACTAAAAATTTTAATTCCTGTTGGAACAGCAATAATTATAGTTGCTGATGTAAAATATGCTCGAGTATCAACATCTATTCCAACAGTAAATATATGATGAGCTCATACTACAAAGCCTAGTAATCCAATAGCTAATATAGCATAAATTATACCAATGCACCCAAAAGTTTCTTTTTTTCCTCTTTCTTGAGAAACAATATGAGAAATTAAACCAAATCCTGGAAGAATTAAAATATAAACTTCTGGATGTCCAAAAAATCAGAAAAGATGTTGATAAAGAATTGGGTCACCTCCTCCCATAGGATCAAAAAAAGAAGTATTTAAGTTTCGATCTGATAAAAGTATAGTAATTGCCCCAGCTAGTACTGGTAATGATAATAGTAATAGTAAAGCGGTGATTCCTACTGATCAAACAAATAAAGGTATTTGATCAAACTTTATTCTTGGAGGCTTTATATTTAAAATTGTTGAAATAAAATTTACTGCTCCTAAAATTGAAGAGATCCCCGCTATATGAAGTCTAAAAATAGCTAAATCAACTGATGGCCCTCTATGAGCAATATTAGCGGATAAAGGAGGGTAAACAGTTCAACCCGTTCCCGCCCCTCTTTCTACTATTCTTCTTATTAAAAGAAATATTAATGAAGGTGGTAAAAATCAAAATCTTATATTATTTATTCGAGGGAATGCTATATCAGGAGCTCCAAGTATTAATGGAACAAGTCAATTTCCAAAACCTCCAATTATAATTGGTATAACTATAAAAAAAATTATAATAAAAGCATGAGCTGTTACAATAACATTATAAATCTGGTCATTACCAATTAATGTTCCAGGAGTTCCTAATTCTGCTCGAATTAATAAACTTAAAGCTAATCCTACTGAACCAGATCAGGCACCAAAAATAAAATATAAAGTTCCAATATCTTTATGATTTGTTGAGAATAATCATTTATAGAGTTAAAATTAGATTAAATGTATTAAAGTGAAATGGCTGATCTAAAGCGATAAATTGTAAATTTATTTATGAAAAATTTTTCTTTCACTAAATAATGTTTTAATTCTAAAATATTAAAAAAAGGATATTAAGTCTTATATTCATAATCTTGATTTTAAATTGCAAATTTAAAGGTGAATAGAATTTATTCTAAGGCTTAAATTTACGTTTAATGATAACTTTGAAGGTTATTAGTTTTGAAATTAACTTAAATCCTTCTTAATTTCATTAATATTCAAATTTTTCAATATTCAAATTTTTCAATATTCAAATTTTTCAATATTCAAATTTTTCAATATTCAAATTTTTCAATATTCAAATTTTTCAATATTCAAATTTTTCAATATTCAAATTTTTCAATATTCAAATTTTTCAATATTTCAAATTTTTCAATATTCAAATTTTTCAATATTTCAAATTTTTCAATATTTCAAATTTTTCAATATTCAAATTTTTAAATGATTTAAAAATTAAAGAAAAATCTAATTAAAATTAGACCTATAATATTGATTAGATTAATAATTGTTAAATTTGATAGGAATACTTTATTAGTTTTAAAAAATTTATTTTTTTTTGTATTGAATAAAATTGAATAAACTATTAATTGGAAATAAATAAAAATTATAAAAATTGTTAGAATAATTAGAATAATAGCTAAGAATAATCATTTTTCTCAAATTAAGACTTGAATGGTTAATCATTTTGAAACAAATCCGATTGTTGGGGGCAATCCTATAAATGAAACAAATCCTAATATGAAAAATATAATTATTTCTTTTTTATTATTTAGAAAAGAAACTTGATTTATGAATAAAATTTTAAATTTATTCATAAAAAGAATAAGAATAATAGTTGAGAAAGAATAAATTGTAAAATAAATAATTCAAATTATTTTTGAAAATATTATTATTGTTATTATTCATCTTATATGATTGATAGATGAATAAGCTAAAATTTTTTTTAAATTAATTATGTTTAATCTAGAAATTCTTCTAATAATAGCAGAAGTAATAATAATAAAAATAATAAATTTATTATTAGATAAATTAAATATGAATAAAATTATAGGAGCAATTTTTTGTCATGTTAAAATAATTATTGAATTAATTCATGTTAAACCATAAATAATTTCTGGAAATCAAAAATGAAATGGAGCTATTCCAATTTTGATTAAAAATGCAGAGTTTATTATTATAAGATTTAAATTATAAATATTTATATTTCTAGGTGTATTAAATTTAATTATAATAAATGTAATGTTAATTATAATAATAGATGAAGCAATTGTCTGAACAATAAAATATTTAACAGATGATTCTGAAGAGGTAATTCTTATATTTCTATATATAAGAGGAATAATAGCTAATAAATTTATTTCTAAACCTATTCATATCCCCATTCAAGAAGTTGAAGAAATAGAAATTAATGTTCTAATAATTAATAAATTGTAAAATAAAAATTTAAAATTTTTGTTTATTAAAAAGAGAATATGTTATTCATGGTTAGGGTATGAACCTAAAAGCTTAATTTAGCTTATCTTTTTATAATTTAGTATAAGATGTACAAAAATTTTTGAAATTTTTAGTAGTAGTTTAATTCTATTAATTATAATTTTAATGAAAGTAAAAATTTTACATGTTTTATTCTATCAAAATAATCCTTTTTCAGGCATTTCATT